GCTCATGTAGCTTAAATCAAAGCATAGCACTGAAGATGCTAAGATGAACCCTAAAAAGTTCCACAAGCATAAAGGTTTGGTCCTAGCCTTAGTATCAGCTTTAACCCCACTTACACATGCAAGTCTCCGCAACCCTGTGAGAATGCCCCCAACTTCCCATACGGAAATAGGGAGCCGGCATCAGGCACAACAACTTAGCCCAAAACGCCTTGCTCAGCCACACCCCCAAGGGAATTCAGCAGTGACAGACATTAAGCCATAAGTGAAAACTTGACTTAGTTAGGGTTAAGAGGGTCGGTTAAACTCGTGCCAGCCACCGCGGTTATACGAGAGACCCTAGTTGACTCACACGGCGTAAAGAGTGGTTATGGAATCATTAAACTAAAGCCGAAAGCCCCCCAGACTGTCATACGCATCCGGGAGCCAGAACTCCACTTTACGAAAGTAGCTTTACCAACGCCCACCAGAACCCACGATAGCTGGGGCACAAACTGGGATTAGATACCCCACTATGCCCAGCCATAAACCTTGATACTCTCATACAATTAGTATCCGCCAGGGAACTACGAGCACCAGCTTAAAACCCAAAGGACTTGGCGGTGCCTCAGACCCCCCTAGAGGAGCCTGTTCTAGAACCGATAACCCCCGTTAAACCTCACCACTTCTTGCCTATTCCGCCTATATACCACCGTCGCCAGCTTACCCTGTGAAGGGAAAAAAGTAAGCAAAATGGAAACTTTCCAAAACGTCAGGTCGAGGTGTAGCACACGAAGTGGGAAGAAATGGGCTACATTACCTGACACAGGACATTAACGGAAAGTCACCTGAAACGGTAATTCAAAGGTGGATTTAGCAGTAAAAGAGGAATAGAGTGCCCCTTTGAAGCCGGCTCTGAGGCGCGCACACACCGCCCGTCACTCTCCCCAAACACTTACATACCAAAGTATATAACACCATAAAACATAACAAGGGGAGGCAAGTCGTAACATGGTAAGTGTACCGGAAGGTGCACTTGGAATAACTAGGACGTGGCCGAGATAGTTAGGCAACTCTCTTACACTGAGTCTACACCCATGCAAATTGGGTCGCCCTAAGCTAGAAAGCTAGCTCAAACATCTTAGCAAAACAAAACATTTTTTTAACTACTCATATACAAAACACCTATAAACCAAATCATTTGACCACCCCAGTATGGGCGACAAAAAAGGATCCACGGAGCCATAGACAAAGTACCGCAAGGGAAAGCTGAAAAAGAAATGAAAAAACCCATTAAAGCACAAAAAAGCAGAGACATCCCTCGTACCTTTTGCATCATGATTCAGCTAGTAAAATACATGCAAAGAGACCTCTAGTTTGTAACCCCGAAACCCGACGAGCTACTCCGGGACAGCCTATCAAGGGCCAACCCGTCTCTGTGGCAAAAGAGTGGGAAGATCCCCGAGTAGAAGCAAAAGACCTACCGAGCCGGGTTATAGCTGGTTGCCCAAATAAATGAATAAAAGTTCAGCCCCGCACAGCCCAACTCACAACAGTTCTACTACAAAAGACAAAGAGCTATTAAGCGGGAGTTAATCAGGGGAGGTACAGCTCCCCTGATAAAGGACACAACCTTATTAAGGAGATTAAGGAACATAATCAATAAAGGCCACAGGTCTCAGTGGGCCTGAAAGCAGCCACCCGACCAGAAAGCGTTAAAGCTCAGACCAAAATAAACCTATTATTACATTAAACACTCCAAAATCCCTAACATAAATGGGCCTTTCTATGCCCCCATAGAAGAGATTATGCTGAAATGAGTAACAAGAAGTTTGAACTTCTCCCCGCACAAGTGTAAATCGAATTAGACCAACTACCGACAATTAACGAACCCAACAACAGAGGGCCGCACATTACCGCCATAGAAGGCCAGGAAAAACATGTCCCCCCAATCGTTAACCCCACACAGGAGTGCTAAACCAAGGAAAGACTAAAAGAAAAAAAAGGAACTCGGCAAACCTAAACCCCGCCTGTTTACCAAAAACATCGCCTCTTGCCAACTCTATTGTATAAGAGGTCCCACCTGCCCTGTGACCAAAAGTTTAACGGCCGCGGTATCCTAACCGTGCGAAGGTAGCGCAATCAATTGCCTTTTAAATGAAGGCCTGTATGAATGGTATAACGAGGGTTTAACTGTCTCTTTTTTCCAGTCAGTTAAATTGATCTGTCCGTGCAGAAGCGGACATAGTAATACAAGACGAGAAGACCCTATGGAGCTTTAGACACTAACCAACCATGAAAAGCAATAAATTATTTATATTCCAAACACCCATGGACCTGGCATAATAGTCTTAGGTTGGGGCGACCACGGGAGATAGCAAAGCTCCCGAGCAGACAGGGAAATCCTGAAACCAAGAGTTACAACTCTAAGTCACAAAAATTTTGACTGAAATGATCCGGCCAAAGCCGATTAACGAACCAAGTTACCCTAGGGATAACAGCGCAATCCCCTTTCAGAGTCCATATCGACAAGGGGGTTTACGACCTCGATGTTGGATCAGGACATCCTAATGGTGCAGCCGCTATTAAGGGTTCGTTTGTTCAACGATTAAAGTCCTACGTGATCTGAGTTCAGACCGGAGTAATCCAGGTCGGTTTCTATCTGTAAAGCAACCACCCCTAGTACGAAAGGACCGGGGTGGAGAGGCCCATGTTAATAACAAGCCTCACATCTACCTGTTGAAAACAGCTAAAACAGACAAAGATGGGCACCCCCAGACCCGCGACCAGGGTTATATAATCCGCGCTAGGGTGGCAGAGCCCGGTAAATGCAGAAAGCCTAAGCCTTTCATGCCGGAGGTTCAAATCCTCCCCCTAACTATGCTAAGCACCATCATCACCCACATTATTAACCCCTTAGCTTACATTGTACCAGTACTATTAGCAGTTGCCTTCCTAACCCTTGTAGAACGAAAAGTTCTAGGCTATATACAACTACGAAAAGGCCCTAACGTAGTTGGTCCTTACGGACTACTTCAACCAATCGCAGACGGAGTTAAACTATTTATTAAAGAACCCATCCGACCGTCTACCTCATCCCCCTTTTTATTTTTAGCCACCCCCACTCTAGCACTTACTCTAGCGCTCACCTTATGAGCCCCCCTCCCCATACCCTATCCCGTTACGGACTTAAACCTAAGTATATTATTTATTCTCGCTTTATCAAGTCTGGCCGTCTACTCCATCCTAGGCTCAGGATGAGCATCCAACTCCAAATACGCACTTATTGGAGCTCTCCGAGCAGTAGCCCAAACCATCTCATATGAGGTAGCACTAGGACTCATTCTCCTCTCAACAATTGTATTTACAGGAGGATTTACCTTAACTATATTTAGCGTAACGCAAGAAAGCATTTGACTCCTAGCCCCAGCTTGACCCTTAGCAGCAATATGATTTGTTTCCACACTAGCCGAAACAAACCGAGCCCCCTTTGACCTAACCGAAGGAGAGTCAGAACTAGTCTCCGGCTTTAACGTAGAATATGCAGGAGGGCCATTCGCACTATTTTTTCTTGCAGAATACGCTAACATCCTATTTATAAATACACTATCAGCCATTTTATTTATAGGAGCCACTAACCTACCAATATTACCCGAACTAACTACCATCAATATTATAATCAAAGCCGCCCTACTATCCGCCTTATTCTTATGGGTACGAGCCTCATATCCACGATTTCGATACGACCAACTCATACATCTTGTATGAAAAAATTTCTTACCACTTACATTAGCGCTTATTATATGACACACCGCCATCCCCCTAGCCACCGCAGGTCTCCCCCCTCAGCTATAAAGGAACTGTGCCTGAACGCCTAAGGGACACTTTGATAGAGTGAACCACAGGGGTTAAACTCCCCTCAGCTCCTTAGAAACAAGGGAATTGAACCCTTCCCACAGAGATCAAAACTCTGAGTGCTTCCTCTACACCACTTTCTAGTAAGGTCAGCTAAATAAGCTTTTGGGCCCATACCCCAAACATGTTGGTTAAAACCCTTCCCATACTAATGAATCCCTACGTACTCAGCATTCTGCTCATTAGCCTAGGACTTGGAACCACCCTCACTTTTATAAGCTCCCACTGACTACTAGCATGAATAGGCCTAGAAATTAATACTCTTGCCATTATTCCACTAATAGCCCAAAAACACCACCCACGAGCAGTAGAAGCCACCACTAAATACTTCCTAATTCAAGCAACAGCAGCAGCCATAATCTTATTCGCCGCTTCTACCAACGCATGAATCTGTGGACAATGAGACATTAACCAAATGTCTCACCCACTTACCTCAGCCATAACTATGACAGCCCTAGCACTAAAAATTGGCCTAGCCCCACTCCACCTTTGACTACCAGAAGTTCTTCAAGGAATCACCCTAACAACAGGACTAATTTTATCAACCTGACAAAAACTAGCCCCATTAGCCCTTATTATCCAAACGGCTAACAACACTCACCCATTTTTACTTACAACACTAGCACTCTGCTCAACCCTAGTCGGAGGCTGAGGAGGCTTAAATCAAACCCAATTACGAAAAATTCTAGCCTATTCATCTATTGCCCATTTAGGATGAATAATCCTTGTCTCCCAAATAGCCCCTCAAATAACTATTATCGCCCTAATTACATATATTGTCATAACAACCGCAGCCTTCCTAATACTAAACAATATTAACTCAACAAAAATCATTACCCTAGCCTCCGCTTGAACCAAAGCCCCAGCACTCACAGCACTCACCTGTTTAGTTCTATTGTCACTAGGAGGACTTCCCCCTCTAACAGGATTTATACCTAAATGACTTATTATTCAAGAACTGGCTAACCAAGGACTCGCTGCCACTGCGACTATCATCGCGCTTACCGCCCTTCTAAGCCTTTACTTCTACCTCCGACTAACCCACGCCCTAACCCTCACCCTCTCCCCCCAAATCACCAACGCCACCACCCCATGACGCACCCCTAATAAACAACCCACCCTCGCACTATCTTTATTTACGATTATGGCTACATGCTTATTACCTATTACCCCTACAATTTTTACTCTAATAACCTAGGAACTTAGGATAGCATTAAGACCATGAGCCTTCAAAGCTCCAAGCAGGAGTGAAAACCTCCTAGTTCCTGATAAGACTTGCAGGATTTTATCCCACATCACCTGAATGCAACTCAGACACTTTTATTAAGCTAAAGCCTTTCTAGGCAGGAAGGCCTCGATCCTACAAACTCTTAGTTAACAGCTAAGCGCTCTAACCAGCGAGCATCCGCCTACTTTCCCCGCCGTATCAGAGAAAGGCGGGGAAAGCCCCGGCAGGCGTTAGCCTACGTCTTTGGGTTTGCAACCCAACATGAACTTCACCACAGAGCTTGGTAGAAAGAGGACTTAAACCTCTGTAATCGGAGCTACAATCCGCCGCCTAAACTCTCGGCCAACCTACCTGTGGCAATCACACGTTGATTCTTTTCAACTAATCATAAAGACATTGGTACCCTTTATTTAGTATTCGGTGCCTGAGCAGGAATAGTCGGAACAGCATTAAGCCTCTTAATTCGAGCAGAACTCAGCCAACCGGGGGCCCTCTTAGGAGACGACCAGATCTACAATGTCATTGTTACTGCCCACGCATTCGTAATAATTTTCTTTATAGTTATACCGGTCATAATCGGCGGTTTCGGAAATTGACTAGTTCCTCTAATACTTGGAGCACCCGACATGGCATTCCCCCGAATAAACAATATAAGCTTTTGACTCCTGCCCCCCTCATTTCTTCTTCTTTTAGCCTCATCTGGGGTAGAAGCAGGAGCAGGAACAGGATGAACAGTCTACCCGCCATTAGCAGGGAACTTAGCTCACGCGGGGGCTTCAGTAGACCTAACAATCTTTTCACTTCACCTGGCCGGAATCTCATCCATCCTAGGGGCTATCAACTTTATCACAACAATCATTAACATAAAACCACCTGCAATTTCACAATATCAAACACCCTTATTTGTCTGAGCCGTATTAATTACAGCAGTACTTTTACTTCTATCCCTCCCAGTTTTAGCTGCCGGAATCACAATGCTCCTTACAGACCGAAACCTAAATACCACTTTCTTCGACCCCGCAGGAGGAGGTGACCCTATTCTCTATCAACACTTATTCTGATTCTTCGGACACCCAGAAGTATATATTTTAATTCTCCCAGGATTCGGAATTATCTCCCACATCGTAGCCTATTATGCAGGAAAAAAAGAACCTTTCGGCTACATGGGTATAGTGTGAGCTATAATGGCCATCGGGCTCCTAGGCTTTATCGTTTGAGCCCACCACATATTTACAGTAGGAATGGACGTTGATACCCGAGCTTACTTTACATCCGCAACAATAATTATCGCCATCCCAACAGGTGTAAAAGTATTTAGCTGACTCGCCACTTTACATGGCGGCGTTATTAAATGAGAAACACCAATACTATGAGCATTAGGATTCATTTTCTTATTTACAGTAGGAGGATTAACGGGAATTGTTCTAGCCAATTCATCACTTGACATCGTTCTCCATGACACATACTATGTAGTAGCACACTTCCACTACGTTCTGTCTATAGGCGCTGTGTTTGCTATCGTAGCGGGATTTGTGCACTGATTTCCCCTATTCACTGGGTACACTCTACATAGCACTTGAACAAAAATTCACTTCGGAATTATATTTGTTGGAGTTAATTTAACTTTCTTCCCTCAACACTTCCTAGGACTAGCAGGAATACCTCGACGATATTCTGACTACCCAGACGCATATACTCTTTGAAACACGGTATCTTCAATTGGGTCACTAATCTCCCTTGTAGCAGTTATCATATTCTTATTTATTATTTGAGAAGCATTTGCTGCCAAACGAGAAGTAGCATCAGTAGAACTCACTATTACAAATGTAGAGTGGCTCCACGGATGCCCTCCCCCCTACCATACTTATGAAGAACCAGCTTTTGTGCAAGTAAAATAACGAGAAAGGAGGGAATCGAACCCCCATAAAATGGTTTCAAGCCAACCACATCACCACTCTGACACTTTCTTAACTTGAGGCACTAGTAAAAAATTACCTTGTCTTGTCAAGACAAAATTGTGGGTTAAATCCCCACGTGCCTTAAACAGAGCTTAATGGCACATCCCTCACAACTAGGATTGCAAGACGCGGCCTCCCCTGTAATAGAAGAGCTAATTCACTTCCACGATCACGCACTAATAATTGTCTTTTTAATTAGTACATTAGTCCTCTACACCATCGTAGCCATAGTTTCTATCAAACTTACTAATAAATACATTTTAGACTCCCAAGAAATCGAAATTGTATGAACCATCCTACCTGCTGTAATCCTTATTATAATCGCACTACCTTCATTACGAATTCTTTACCTAATAGACGAAATCAACGACCCCCACCTAACTATTAAAGCCATAGGACACCAATGATACTGAAGCTACGAGTATACAGACTACGAAGACCTAGGCTTCGACTCATATATAATTCCTACTCAAGACCTCACACCAGGGCAATTCCGACTTCTGGAAACAGACCACCGCATGGTAGTGCCAATAGAATCCCCCGTCCGTGTTTTAGTCTCAGCTGAAGATGTTCTCCACTCCTGAGCTGTCCCAGCTTTAGGTGTAAAAATAGACGCAGTTCCCGGACGCCTAAACCAAACAGCCTTTATTACTTCTCGCCCTGGCGTATTCTATGGACAATGCTCTGAGATCTGTGGGGCAAACCACAGTTTTATACCAATTGTTGTAGAAGCCGTCCCTTTAGAACATTTCGAAAACTGATCATCACTTATAATTGAAGACGCCTCACTAGGAAGCTAAAAAGGTCTAGCGTCAGCCTTTTAAGCTGAAGCTTGGTGACTCCGCCCCACCTCTAGTGATATGCCTCAATTAAACCCCGCTCCTTGATTTATAATCCTCCTTCTCTCATGAGTAACCTTTCTAATTATTCTTCCCCCAAAAGTCTTAGCCCACGAATTTAGCAACGAACCTAATGTTATAGGGGCTGAAAAATCCAAACCTGAATCTTGAAACTGACCATGATACTAAGCTTTTTTGACCAATTTATAAGCCCTACCTATATGGGAATTCCACTCATTGCACTAGCAATTACCCTGCCATGAATCCTCTATCCAACCCCCACCTCACGATGAATCAACAATCGCCTTCTTACCCTTCAAGGTTGATCCATTAATCGATTAAGCCAGCAGATCTTCCTACCTATTAACCAGGGGGGACACAAATGAGCCGTTCTACTAACATCTCTAATAATCTTCCTTATTACTCTTAACATACTAGGTCTATTACCCTACACATTCACACCAACAACCCAACTTTCTCTTAATATAGCATTTGCAGTGCCATTATGATTAGCAACTGTTATTATCGGTATACGAAATCAACCAACTGCAGCACTAGGACACCTGCTCCCAGAAGGTACACCAACACCTCTTATCCCAGTACTAATTATTATCGAAACCATTAGCCTATTTATTCGCCCTCTTGCATTAGGTGTCCGATTAACTGCTAACCTTACTGCAGGCCACTTACTAATTCAACTTATCGCAACAGCAGCATTCGTTCTTCTCCCACTTATGCCTACCGTTGCAATCCTAACCGCTACCGTACTATTCCTCTTAACCCTACTAGAAGTTGCTGTAGCAATAATCCAAGCATACGTATTTGTCTTACTTTTAAGCCTTTACCTACAAGAAAACGTATAATGGCCCACCAAGCACACGCGTTCCATATAGTAGACCCCAGCCCTTGACCCCTGACCGGCGCAGTCGGCGCCCTTTTACTAACATCTGGTACAGCAATCTGATTTCACTTCCACTCAATCACCCTTGCAACCTTAGGATTAATTTTAACAATTTTAACCATATATCAATGATGGCGAGATATTATCCGGGAAGGAACATTTCAAGGCCACCATACCCCTCCTGTCCAAAAAGGCCTTCGATACGGAATAATTCTTTTTATTACATCAGAAGTATTCTTCTTTGCAGGCTTCTTCTGAGCATTCTACCACTCCAGCCTCGCACCAACTCCTGAACTCGGAGGATGCTGACCCCCTACAGGTATTACAACCTTAGACCCCTTTGAAGTACCACTTCTAAATACAGCGGTTCTTTTAGCATCAGGCGTAACCGTTACATGAGCCCACCATAGCTTAATAGAAGGTGAACGGAAACAGGCAATTCAATCCCTCACACTAACAATTCTCCTGGGGTTCTACTTCACCTTCCTTCAAGGTATGGAATATTATGAAGCCCCATTTACTATTGCAGATGGAGTTTATGGATCAACATTCTTCGTCGCCACAGGATTCCACGGCCTCCATGTAATCATCGGCTCAACATTCCTAGCTGTCTGCCTCCTACGTCAAGTACTTTACCATTTTACCTCAAGCCACCATTTCGGCTTTGAAGCCGCTGCCTGATACTGACATTTCGTAGACGTAGTATGACTATTCTTATACGTCTCAATCTACTGATGAGGATCATAATCTTTTTAGTATAAAAACAATACAAATGGCTTCCAACCATTTAATCTTAGTTAAAATCTAAGAAAAGATAATGAACCTAATTACAACAGTTCTAATAATCTCAACTACTCTATCACTAGTATTAATAGCAGTTTCTTTCTGACTCCCCCAAATAAATCCAGACGCAGAAAAACTCTCCCCTTACGAATGCGGATTTGATCCCCTAGGTTCCGCCCGCCTTCCATTTTCAATACGATTCTTTCTAGTAGCAATCCTCTTTCTATTATTTGACCTAGAAATCGCTCTTCTTCTTCCACTCCCATGAGGAAATCAACTTCAAGAGCCAAAAACCACCTTAATCTGAGCTATTCTAGTAATCGGCCTGCTAACACTGGGGTTAATCTATGAATGACTTCAAGGAGGCCTAGAATGGGCCGAATAGAGGATTAGTCCAACAAAGACTTCTAATTTCGGCTTAGACAATTATGGTGAAACTCCATAATCCTCTTATGACCCCAACACACTTCAGCTTCACCACAGCATTCATTCTAGGTCTTATGGGGGTGGCATTCCATCGAACCCATTTATTATCCGCCCTTCTCTGCTTGGAGGGAATAATACTCTCACTTTTTATTGCCCTCTCAGTATGATCTTTTCAGATAGGAGTAACAAATTTCACCCCCGCACCAATAATATTACTAGCTTTCTCAGCCTGCGAAGCCAGCGCAGGACTAGCCCTCCTAGTAGCCACAGCCCGAACTCACGGCACAGATCGCCTACAAAACCTAAACTTACTACAATGCTAAAAATCCTTATCCCAACTCTTATACTATTTCCCACAATTTGACTAACCCCTAAAAAATGATTATGGGGCTCCGCAACATCTCACAGTCTAGTCATTGCCTTACTTAGCTTTAACTGACTAAACTGAACTTCAGAAACTGCATGAAGCACTTCAAACAGCTACATAGCAATTGACCCACTATCCTCACCCCTTTTAGTCCTCACATGCTGACTTCTCCCACTAATAATTTTAGCCAGCCAAAACCACACCCAAACTGAACCAATTTCACGACAACGAACTTACATCAGTCTACTAGCCTCACTACAAACCTTTCTTATCTTAGCATTCGGGGCCACAGAAATAATTATATTCTATATTATATTTGAAGCAACACTAGTCCCTACACTAATTATTATTACTCGCTGAGGAAACCAAGCAGAGCGATTAAACGCAGGCACATACTTCTTATTCTACACCCTTGCAGGATCCTTACCACTGCTAGTTGCCCTCCTCGCCCTACAAACAACAACAGGAGGACTATCAATAATTACACTCAACTTCAATCAACCACTCTCCTTAATTTCATGAGGAGACAAGTTATGATGAACCGCCTGCCTACTGGCTTTCCTAGTCAAAATGCCCCTATATGGAGTTCATCTATGACTTCCAAAAGCACATGTAGAAGCACCAATCGCCGGATCCATAGTCCTAGCTGCAGTACTCCTCAAATTAGGCGGCTATGGTATAATCCGCATCACCCCCATCCTAGACCCCCTCACAAAAGATATAGCCTACCCATTTATTATCCTCGCCCTTTGGGGAATCGTAATAACAGGAACAATTTGCTTACGCCAAACAGACCTTAAATCCTTAATCGCCTACTCCTCCGTAAGCCACATGGGATTAGTAGCAAGCGGTATTCTAACCCAAACACCATGAGGTATGACAGGAGCCATCATCCTTATAATTGCCCACGGACTTACATCCTCCGCATTATTTTGTCTAGCAAACACAAGCTACGAACGAACACACAGCCGAACCATAGCACTTGCACGAGGAATACAAATACTATTTCCACTAACAGCAACCTGATGATTCATTGCTAACCTGGCTAACCTAGCCCTACCCCCTCTTCCTAATTTAATAGGAGAAATAATAATTATCACAACAATATTTAACTGATCCCCCTGATCAATCGTACTCACCGGATTAGGCACATTAATCACCGCAAGCTATTCTCTTTACATATTCCTCATAACCCAACGAGGCCAAACCCCCACCCACATCACCGCATTACCCCCTTACCACACCCGAGAACACCTGTTGATTTCACTTCACTTAATCCCCATTATCCTTCTCACCATTAAACCAGAACTCATATGAGGGTGATTCTACTGCAGACGTAGTTTACTTAAAAACGTTGGATTGTGATTCCAAAAAAGGGGGTTAGATTCCCCTCGTCCGCCGGAGAGAGGCCTGCGGCACTAGAGACTGCTAATCTCTTCTACCACAGTTAAAATCTGTGGCTCCCTCGGCTCCTGAAGGATAATAGTCATCCGCTGGTCTTAGGAACCAAAAACTCTTGGTGCAAATCCAAGCAAGAGCTATGCAAACTACACTTGTTCTTACTTCCTCACTGACTCTAATCTTTTTCCTACTAGCTTATCCACTCTTAACAACAATAAGCCCAACCCCTGTAAAAGAAGACTGAGCAACCACACATGTAAAAACCGCAGTCAGCACTGCCTTCGCAATTAGCCTCTTACCAGCATTCATTTTTATAGACCAAGGCCTCGAAGTAATCGTAACAAACTGACACTGAATAAATACATCAACATTCAACATTAACATCAGCCTAAAATTTGACTACTATTCAATCACTTTTACGCCTATTGCCCTATACGTCACCTGATCAATTCTAGAATTCGCTGCATGATATATACACGAAGACCCCTACATAAACCGCTTCTTCAAATATTTACTCACTTTCCTTATCGCAATAATTATTTTAGTTACAGCCAACAATATATTTCAACTATTTATTGGCTGAGAAGGCGTCGGAATTATATCCTTCCTGCTTATCGGATGATGATACGGCCGAACCGACGCTAACACTGCCGCCCTCCAAGCAGTTATCTATAACCGAGTCGGAGACATTGGCCTAATTATAACTATAGCATGATTTGCCACTAAACTTAACTCATGAGAGATCCAACAGATCTTTTCTTTATCCCACAACTTTAACACAACCCTCCCCGCCTTAGGCTTAATCATCGCCGCAACAGGTAAATCAGCACAATTTGGGCTTCACCCATGACTGCCCTCCGCAATAGAAGGCCCTACCCCAGTGTCCGCCCTACTACACTCAAGTACAATAGTCGTAGCCGGAATTTTTCTCCTTATCCGCCTTCATCCATTTATAGAGTCCAATAAAACTATTCTCACCATCTGTCTATGCTTAGGAGCACTAACCACGCTATTTACAGCCACATGCGCTCTAACCCAAAACGACATTAAAAAAATTGTAGCATTCTCAACTTCTAGCCAACTTGGGCTCATAATAGTTACAATTGGCCTTAACCAACCTCAATTAGCCTTCTTACATATCTGCACACACGCATTCTTTAAAGCAATACTATTTTTATGCTCAGGATCTATTATCCACAGTCTCAACGACGAACAGGACATCCGAAAAATAGGAGGACTCCACAACCTCGCACCATTCACCTCAACATGTATAACAATTGGAAGCCTAGCCCTAACAGGAACTCCCTTCCTAGCCGGATTTTTTTCCAAAGACGCTATCATCGAAGCCTTAAATACCTCACATCTCAACGCCTGAGCCCTTATTCTCACTCTAATCGCAACCTCCTTCACAGCTGCCTATAGCCTACGAGTAATTTTCTTTATATCCATAGGCACCCCACGATTCCTGCCACTATCCCCTATTAACGAAAACGACCCAAAAGTAATTAACCCTATTAAACGGCTCGCCTGAGGAAGTATTATTGCAGGGCTCATCCTCACATCAAACATAACACCGATTAATACCCCTATTATAACAATACCACCTATACTTAAACTTGGGGCCCTTGTTGTCACACTAATGGGCTTATTTACAGCCATAGAACTAGCCAACATAACCTCAAAACAACTAAAAACAACCCCAAATATTAAACTACATAATTTTTCAAATATACTAGGATACTTCCCAGCCACTGTCCACCGACTAACACCAAAAATCAGTCTTATTTTTGGACAAACACTAGCCAACCAACTAGCTGACCAAACATGATTCGAAAAATCGGGCCCCAAAGGAATCTCATCAATACAACTAAAAATATCCGCACTTACAAGTGACACTCAACAGGGAATAATCAAAACATACCTAACCACATTCCTTATTACACTCGCACTAGCCACGCTCCTAGCCCTAATTTAAACAGCCCGCAAAGCCCCCCGACTAGCCCCACGAACAAGTTCTAGTACTACAAACAAGCTCAACAACAGCACCGAAGCACAAATAACCAACAAACCCCCACCTAAAGAATATATTACACCAACACCTCCTACATCCTCACATAACACAAAAAACTCTTTACAAACACTTACCACAGGCAGCAAATAATTATATCACTCACTACTAAAATATGCTACAGCAACTCCAACCCCTACCAAATAAAAGATTACATATTCCAACACCGAGACATCTCACCACCCCTCAGGATGAGGCTCAGCCGCCAAAGCAGCTGAATAAGCAAACACAACTAATATCCCACCTAAATAAATTAAGAAAAGCACGACCGCCAAAAAAGAAGCCCCAAACCCCGCCAAAACAGCACACCCAGCCCCAGCAACTACAACTAAACCAAGTGCTGCAAAATAAGGAGCTGGATTTGACGCTACCGCAACCAGACCCAAAATCAATAACACCAATCATATACAAAAAAGATAAGACATAAATTTTTACCTGGATTTTAACCAAGACTAATGACTTGAAAAACCACCGTTGTAATTCAACTATAAAAACTCCTAATGGCAAGCCTACGAAAAACCCACCCCCTACTTAAAATTGCTAACGACGCAGTCGTTGATCTACCAGCCCCATCAAATATCTCAGTATGATGAAATTTCGGTTCACTTTTAGGTCTCTGTTTAGCAACACAAATCCTTACAGGACTATTCCTCGCCATACACTACACATCTGACATTGCCACTGCATTCTCGTCAGTAGCCCACATCTGCCGAGATGTAAACTATGGATGACTAATCCGAAATATACATGCAAACGGAGCATCCTTCTTTTTCATCTGCATCTATGCTCACATCGCTCGAGGATTATATTATGGATCCTATCTTTACATAGAAACATGAAATATTGGTGTAGTACTTCTACTCTTAGTAATAATAACCGCCTTTGTCGGTTACGTACTACCTTGAGGACAGATGTCCTTTTGAGGCGCAACTGTCATCACAAACCTCCTATCCGCATTCCCATACGTTGGTAACGAATTAGTACAATGAATCTGAGGCGGATTCTCCGTAGACAACGCCACCCTAACCCGATTCTTTGCCTTCCACTTTTTATTTCCTTTTGTCATTGCTGGAGTCACAATTCTTCACCTCCTATTCCTTCACGAAACTGGCTCAAACAATCCAGCAGGGCTAAACTCTGACTCAGACAAAATCGCTTTCCACCCTTATTTTTCTTATAAAGATTTACTAGGATTTGCAGTTATACTATTGGCTTTAACCTCATTAGCCCTATTTTCTCCTAATCTTTTAGGAGACCCAGACAATTTTACCCCTGCTAACCCGCTAGTGACCCCTCCCCACATTAAACCAGAATGATACTTCCTCTTTGCCTACGCCATCCTACGATCGATTCCTAACAAATTAGGAGGAGTATTAGCACTATTATTCTCAATCCTCGTCCTTATAGTAGTACCAATCCTTCATACCTCCAAACAACGGGGCCTAACCTTCCGACCCCTCACACAATTCCTTTTCTGAACTCTAGTCGCAGACGTAATTATCTTAACATGAATCGGAGGAATACCTGTTGAACACCCTTTCATTATTATTGGTCAAATCGCATCCGTACTCTACTTCACCCTATTTTTAGTACTAAGTCCCCTAGCAGGCTGACTAGAAAACAAAGCACTCAACTGAAACTGCCCTAGTAGCTTAAATTAAAGCGCCGGTCTTGTAATCCGGAAACGAAGGTTAAAGTCCTCCCTAAGGCCCAAAGAAGAGAGAATTAAACTCCCACCACTAGCTCCCAAAGCTAGCATTCTGAAATTAAACTATCCTCTGATACTACAACTTTATATTAACAGAACTTGAAAATCCCTATAAGAACATGTAAGCATAGGCACTACTGCTACGCCACACACTTTTAATCAAAACATGTCAAAACTAAATTGCGTTGCTTACTTTAATGGGTTAAATAATTATTATGATAAATTTAATTTATTGCGTGTATAATACATAACATGTTATGTGTTTAACACATGCAATGTATAGTACATATGTTATGGTATAGTACATACTATGTATTATATTACATATATTATGGTATAGTACATACTATGTATTATATTACATATATTATGGTATAGTACATACTATGTATTATATTACATATATTATGGTATAGTACATACTATGTATTATATTACATACATTATGGTACAGTATACACCTGACATGCTTATTAAAATGAATCTAATTTCATTAAAAGAAGATAAATAAAAAATGTTTTAAAACTTAACAAGTAAGAATAAAATTAAGACATACATAAACCATGAAAATGGAAATTCAGAAATAAGTCCAACACACCTGGTAAATAGAATAATCCCCATTACTTCTTGAAAACATTTTCCATGCATGGACCCAACATTACTCGGTATTCCCTTATTTAATGTAGTAAGAGACCACCAACCAGTATAATTAGCGCATATCATGAATGATAAGATCAGGGACAACTATCGTGGGGGTCTCACAGAATGAACTATTCCTGGCATCTGGTTCCTACTTCAGGGCCCCACTTCCCTTGGCCCCCCCTGCATGCGCGTTTGCGCATAAGTTAATGGTGGAGTACTAATTATCCTTTACCCCACATGCCGGGCGTTCATTTAGTAGGCATCTGGTATTTTTATCTGGGGTCACTTTCACTTTGCATTTGACGGGGTCCTTCCTAATGCAAACTTCTTAAGGTGGAACATTTTCCTTGCCTGAAACGTCTAAATGTCCAATACTTCATCAACATTCATAGAAGAATTGCATAATTGATATCATGTGCATAAGGTTTTATTCCTTACTCCACAACACCCTATTACAGTGCCCCCCCTGCCTACGAAAATTAGCTTTTTCGCGCGTATAAACCCCCTTACCCCCTACGACCCAGACAAGTCTATTTTCTTCTGTCAAACCCCGAAACCAGGAAAGACCGGACTGGTGTCATCTAGCGAGTTCCGTTTATGTGCTAGTCTTATAGTGTTGCAAAAATGCAATTTCGTTTA